CTTCAATGTGTAATCAATTCACACTAATTCTCCCATTTTTCATATACTATAAAAAAAATACAGATACAGATTCGGGCTATCACTAATCTATTGATATAGTATTCAATAGATACGTTTATCCTTCATCCTTTCTGAAGTTTCGATGGAAAGATTCCTCTACCAAGGCAGCCAACTCCATTTGTTAGAACAGCTTCCATTGAGTCTCTGCACCTATCCTTTTTTTCCTTTTCTGAACCTTTGTTTTAAGAAAAAAGGATTTGGCTCAGGATTGCCCATTTTTATTAATTCCGGGGTTTCTCTGAATTTGAAAGTTATCACTTAGTAGGTTTCCATACCAAGGCTCAATCCAATTAAGTCCGTAGCGTCTACCGATTTCGCCATATCCCCCCTTCCTTTTGTTTTGAGATTCGAATCTTATTATGATATCATTCCTTTTTTCTTTCATTTATACTGGAATTCTTGAATTTATTAGATAGCGATTACTATCTCGAAAAAAGTATTTTCTTTGTTACTTATAGGAAACCCTTATTTGATCCAATCAAATTGGATTTTATCATTTCTGTATCGGCAATTCAATATAGATTGGTATATACCCCATATATCTTCCTCTTCCTGCCATTTCTCCCATGCAATTTGGGATACTTCAGCGGACGATTCTTCTTTTTTTTTCTTAACTTCCCCTTTTACGAATGAAAGCCGAGGAATGTCTGATTAGTTATAACTAATTAACTAATTCGAATTCGAAAGAAATATAGAATTCGAAATAGTTAGGATAGAAAATATAGAAGTGTAACAAAAAGAATTTCAAATGTCGTGTGAATCCAAAATCAAAAAGAAAATTTGACTATCGAAAAATATTTAAGATTGACTATCGAATAGAATAATATTCGAATTTAGAAGTGTGATAAAGAAATCGAAATTCTATATCGCTACATAAATCGTTCTGTTCTATAATATTCAATATTTATTGGAAATTATAGAGAAATTATAGATTCTATTCTTTTCTATATTTCTAGAGACACTATACTATAGTGTATTGAATTCCTATGCATAGAAAATTTCTATTATTATTATGTGGGCCCGCTTAGCTCAGAGGTTAGAGCATCGCATTTGTAATGCGATGGTCATCGGTTCGATTCCGATAGCCGGCCTTTTCCTATTTTTCATTTTTTTATTCCATTTTTGAAAAATTGAGAATCTCCCTTTGAAATCCAAGACTAGTCAAAAAGTGTTTTACCCCTTTTTCAAAATCCATGAATTTCTTAATAGGAACTCCCAACTATGTCAGGAAGAGGATCTTTTATATATATTATTCTAATAATAGAAATAGAAAGTTTGAATATTTATCTCATTCTTCTTTATTCTTCTTTATAGTAATAGTACAAGTACACTACTTCAGCAAACTTCGCTTCATTTAGTTCAGTTTTAGTTTAGGTTTATTCTGTAAAATCCAATTTTCAAAAAAAAAAGAATGAAATGAATTCTAAATAAGAATAAGGAGTCTTTATGTCGCGTTACCGAGGACCTCGTTTCAAAAAAATACGCCGCCTGGGGGCTTTACCAGGACTAACTAATAAAAGTCCTAAAGCCGGAAGTGATCTTACGCGCTCCGGGAAAAAATCTGGATATAGTATTCGCCTAGAAGAAAAACAAAAATTGCGGTTTCATTATGGTCTTACAGAACGACAATTACTTAAATACGTTCGTATCGCCAGAAAAGTCAAGGGGCCAACAGGTCCAGTTTTACTCCAATTACTTGAAATGCGTTTGGATAACATCCTTTTTCGATTGGGTATGGCTTCGACTATTCCCGCAGCCCGCCAATTAGTTAACCATAGACATATTTTAGTGAATGGGCGTATAGTAGATATACCAAGTTATCGCTGCAAACCCCGAGATATTATTACGCCGAAGGATGAACAAAAATCCAGAACTCTGATTCAAAATTCTCTCAACTCTTCCCCTCATGAGGAAGTGCCAAAGCATTTGACCCTTCAACCATTCCAATATAAAGGATTAGTCAATCAAATAATAGATAGAAAATGGGTCGGTTTGGACATAGATGAAACCATAGTCATAGAATATTATTCTCGTCAGACTAAACCCTAAACTCAAATAAAATAGCAAGGGTTCGGGCAATTTTCTTCCCTTTCATCAAATTAAATTAACCTAAGGTTAAGTAAGAAAAATACGGGTTTAATTCCGATTTTATCTATCATAGACCGAGGGGCTATTTTCATATTCTTTCCAGTATTCTTCCTAGTTTATGGGTCACGGCAATTCGGAATAGAGAATCTATATCAATGAAAGGTCTAACTGGTGGAATAAAAGTCTCCATTGCTATTTGATCCGGTGTTGTTAATAAAATGGGTCTATTAAATGAAGGTACGGAAAGAGAGGGATTCGAACCCTCGGTAAACAAAAGCCTACATAGCAGTTCCAATGCTACGCCTTGAACCACTCGGCCATCTCTCCTACATAATGATTATGAACCAAAAAC